GTTCATGTAGCTTATATCACAAAGCAAGGCACTGAAAATGCCTAGATGAGTTTCTAAACTCCATAAACACAACAGGTTTGGTCCTAGCCTTTTTGTTAGTTCGTAGTTAGCTTACACATGCAAGAATCCCCGAACCGGTGAAAATGCCCTCCAGCTCACACATTGATTAAGAGGAGCGGGTATTAAGCACGCACTAGTAGCTCAAAATACCTTGCTCAACCACACCCCCAAGGGACACAGCAGTGATAAATCTTAAGCAATAAACGAAAGTTCGACTAAGCTAAACTACATTAGAGTTGGTAAATTTCGTGCCAGCCACCGCGGTCATACGAATAACCCAAATTAACAAATCCCGGCGTAAAGCGTGTTTTAAGACACCAACACAATAAAGTTAAATACTAACCAAGCTGTAAAAAGCTATAGTTACAACAAGCCCCACGACGAAAGTGACTTTAGCACCCTTGAATACACGAAAGCTAGGACCCAAACTGGGATTAGATACCCCACTATGCCTAGCCATAAACCTAAATAGTTACAACAACAAGACTATTCGCCAGAGGACTACAAGCAACAGCTTAAAACTCAAAGGACTTGGCGGTGCTTTATACCCCCTAGAGGAGCCTGTTCTATAATCGATAAACCCCGCTTTACCTCACCACCCTTTGCCAACTCAGCCTGTATACCGCCATCTTCAGCAAACCCTAAAAAGGCACAACAGTAAGCCAAATAACCCTCGTAAAAACGTTAGGTCAAGGTGTAGCCTATAGGGTGGAAAGCAATGGGCTACATTTTCTCCTCAAAGAACACTCACGGAAGCCCTTATGAAACTTAGGGGCTGAAGGCGGATTTAGCAGTAAATTAAGAGTAGAGAGCTTAATTGAACACGGCAATGAAGCACGCACACACCGCCCGTCACCCTCCTCAATTACCTGAAAATCCTGTGCCCCTAGATAAACACAACACACTAACAGGTACTAGAGGAGACAAGTCGTAACAAGGTAAGTATACTGGAAAGTGTGCTTGGAAAACCCAAAGCGTAGCTTAATCAAAGCATCTGACCTACACTCAGAAGATTTCACATAACCGTGACCACTTTGAGCTATCCCTAGCCCAACCACCCCTCCACACAACTAAGCCTTCTACTAAAATAAAACATTCACCACTATTAAAGTATAGGAGATAGAAATATGATCCAGGAGCTATAGAGATAGTACCGTAAGGGAAAGATGAAAGATTGTTTAATAGCAAAAAAAAGCAAAGATTAACCCTTGTACCTTTTGCATAATGAATTAGCCAGAAACCCCTTGGCAAAAAGAATTTTAGTCAAAGACCCCGAAACTAGGCGAGCTATCCGTGAGCAGTTTTATGAACGAACCCGTCTATGTGGCAAAATAGTGGGACGACTTACAGATAGTGGTGAAAAGCCAAACGAGCCTAGTGATAGCTGGTTGTCCAGGGCAGAATTTTAGTTCTACTTTATGCTTACCAACAAGAAACCGCATAATCCAAATGTAAGCATAAAACTTAATCTAAGAGGGGACAGCCTCTTAGAACCAGGACACAGCCTGAATTGGAGAGTAAGTAGGCTCACTATCCTAGTTGGCCTAAAAGCAGCCACCAATTAAGAAAGCGTTAAAGCTCAAAATCAACTCAATACCAAATACCATAAAAATACCCCAACTCCCAACACACTACACTGGACCAATCTATAAACTTATAGAAGCGACACTGCTAATATGAGTAACAAGAACCCCGTTCTCCCATGCACAAGCCTATATCAGATCGTATAAACACTGATAGTTAACACCGATACGTAGGCACACAATACCCTAGAAACAACGTAATTTTCACTGTTGACCCAACACAGGAGTGCACCCCGGGAAAGATTTAAAGAAGTGGAAGGAACTCGGCAAACCATAGCCCCGCCTGTTTACCAAAAACATCACCTCTAGCATCACAAGTATTAGAGGCACTGCCTGCCCAGTGACGCAAGTTCAACGGCCGCGGTATCCTGACCGTGCAAAGGTAGCATAATCATTTGTTCCTTAATTAGGGACTTGTATGAACGGCAACACGAGGGCTCAACTGTCTCCCACCTCTAATCAGTGAAATTGACCTCCCCGTGAAGAGGCGGGGATAATAAAATAAGACGAGAAGACCCTATGGAGCTTTAATTTACTAGCTTACACAAATAAATACCCCCTCAACTCGAGCCCAACAAATTATGTACCTAAGCTAGATATTTTGGTTGGGGTGACCTCGGAGTACAAAACAACCTCCGAATGGACATAGCCACGACTCACCCGTCTAAGCATCCAAACCATCAATTGACCCAATTAAATTGATCAATGGAACAAGTTACCCTAGGGATAACAGCGCAATCCTATTCTAGAGTCCCTATCGACAATAGGGTTTACGACCTCGATGTTGGATCAGGACATCCAAATGGTGCAACCGCTATTAATGGTTCGTTTGTTCAACGATTAAAGTCCTACGTGATCTGAGTTCAGACCGGAGCAATCCAGGTCGGTTTCTATCTATTTATTTACTTCTCCCAGTACGAAAGGACAAGAGAAGTAGAGCCCACTGTGCCCCAGCGCTCTAAGTCCAATAGATGAAATAATCTCAATCTAATAAACTAAATACAAACCACCCTGCCCAAGATCAGGGCTTGTTAAGATGGCAGAGCCCGGTAAATGCATAAAACTTAAGACTTTATATTCAGAGGTTCAACTCCTCTTCTTAACACCATGTTCCTGATCAATATGCTCCTCCTAATCCTCCCAGTACTCCTAGCCATGGCATTTCTAACCCTAGTTGAACGGAAAGTCCTAGGCTACATACAACTACGCAAAGGACCTAATGTTGTCGGCCCATACGGACTTCTTCAACCCTTCGCCGACGCAGTAAAACTCTTCACCAAAGAACCTCTTCGCCCCCTAACATCCTCCCCCTTCCTGTTTATTATTGCACCAACACTAGCTCTTAGCCTCGCCCTAACCATGTGAATCCCCATCCCAATGCCATACCCCCTAATCAACATAAATATGGGTATTCTATTCATCCTAGCAACCTCCAGCCTAGCAGTATACTCCATTCTATGATCAGGATGAGCCTCAAACTCCAAATATGCACTCATCGGAGCACTACGAGCCGTTGCACAAACAATCTCCTATGAAGTCACATTAGCCATCATCCTCCTATCAATCCTCCTCATAAACGGATCCTTCGCCCTGTCATCACTAATTGAAACACAAGAATATATATGAATCCTCATCCCGGCATGACCCCTAGCCATAATATGATTCATTTCAACCCTAGCAGAAACAAACCGAGCCCCTTTTGATTTAACCGAAGGGGAATCCGAGCTAGTATCCGGCTTCAACGTAGAATACGCCGCAGGACCATTCGCCCTATTTTTCCTAGCTGAATATACTAATATCATTATAATGAATGCTCTTACTGTCACCCTGTTTCTAGGAGCATTCCACGATGCACTAAATCCCCAGCTATTCACAGTCAACTTTGCCATTAAAACACTCTTACTGACAATGATGTTTTTATGAATCCGAGCATCCTACCCACGATTCCGATATGACCAACTTATACACCTACTATGAAAGAACTTCCTCCCCCTAACACTAGCCCTATGCATGTGACATGTATCAATACCCGTGTTCCTAGCGAGCATCCCCCCATACTCATAGAAACATGTCTGACAAAAGAATTACTTTGATAGAGTAAATTATAGGGGTTCAAGTCCCCTTGTTTCTAGAGCCTTAGGTCTCGAACCCATCCCTGAGAACTCAAAATTCTCCGTGCTACCCCCTACACCACGCTCTAAGTAAGGTCAGCTAAACAAGCTATCGGGCCCATACCCCGAAAATGTTGGTTCATACCCTTCCCGTACTAATCAACCCCCTAGTTTTGACTATAATCATATTCACACTTATAGCAGGCACTGCCATCACCATATTCAGCTCCCACTGACTCATGATCTGAGTAGGATTAGAGATAAATATACTTTCTATTATTCCTATCCTCACTTATAAAAGCAACCCACGATCCACAGAAGCTGCAACAAAGTATTTCCTCACCCAGGCCACAGCCTCAATAATCTTGATAATAGCGATTCTCCTAAACCTCATATACTCAGGCAACTGAACTGTGCTCAGCTCAAACAACCCCACCCCACCCCTACTAATAACCACTGCACTCACCATAAAACTAGGCATAGCCCCCTTTCACTTCTGAGTGCCAGAGGTCACCCAAGGAATTAACCTAAAACCAGCCCTCCTACTACTAACATGACAAAAAATCGCTCCCCTCTCCATTCTGTACCAAATCCACAACACCCTCAACACTTCACTCCTGACACTTATGGGTCTCCTCTCCATCATAATCGGGGGGTGAGGAGGCCTAAATCAAACCCAATTACGAAAAATTCTAGCATACTCATCAATTGCCCACATAGGATGAATAGCAACCATCCTGACCTATAATCCAGACATTTTACTTCTCAACCTAATTATCTACATCATATTAACAATCCCCATATTCACACTCCTAATTATTAACTCCAGCACTACAACACTCTCACTAGCCCAAACATGAAATAAAGCACCCTTAATAACCGCAAGCATGCTCGCAATTTTAATATCCCTAGGAGGCCTTCCCCCACTCACTGGCTTCATGCCAAAATGAGCCATTATCAATGAACTCACCAAAAACGACAGCGTCATTCTCCCCACACTAATAGCAATACTAGCCCTTCTAAACCTATATTTCTACATACGACTAGTTTACTCAACCTCACTAACAATATTTCCAACCACAAACAACATAAAAATAAAATGACAATTTGAACCCAAAAATCAAGCCTACCTATTATCACCCCTAATTATCCTATCCACCATATCCCTCCCCCTCCTCCCTCTGTTTATTTCCTGGTAACAGGAGTTTAGGTTAAACTAGACCAAGAGCCTTCAAAGCTCTAAGCAAGTAGCACATACTTAACTCCTGCCTAAGGACTGCAAGAACTCACCTCACATCTCCTGAATGCAAATCAGGTACTTTACTTAAGCTAAGTCCTCCTAGATTGGTGGGATCCTACCCCACGAAAATTTAGTTAACAGCTAAATACCCTAATCAACTGGCTTCAATCTACTTCTCCCGCCGAGAGAAAAAAAGGCGGGAGAAGCCCCGGCAGGATTGAAGCTGCTCCTTTGAATTTGCAATTCAACATGATAGATCACCTCAGGGCTTGACAAGAAGGGGACTCAAACCCCCATAGTTAGATTTACAGCCTAATGCCTAATTCAGCCACCTTGCCCTACTTATGTTCATTAACCGATGACTATTCTCCACAAATCACAAAGACATTGGCACCTTATATATACTATTCGGTGCTTGAGCAGGTATAGTGGGCACCGCACTTAGCCTCCTCATCCGAGCGGAACTAGGCCAACCTGGAGCCCTCCTAGGGGACGATCAGATCTATAATGTGGTCGTCACGGCCCACGCCTTCGTGATAATTTTCTTCATGGTCATGCCTATTATGATTGGCGGATTCGGCAATTGACTCGTCCCTCTAATAATTGGCGCCCCCGATATAGCATTCCCCCGGATGAACAACATGAGCTTCTGACTCCTACCCCCCTCATTCCTTCTTCTCTTAGCCTCCTCCATAGTCGAAGCAGGCGTGGGAACTGGCTGAACAGTCTATCCTCCCTTAGCGGGTAATCTAGCCCACGCAGGCGCCTCCGTAGACCTGGCAATCTTCTCACTTCACCTGGCCGGCATTTCTTCGATCCTCGGTGCTATTAATTTTATCACAACAATCATTAATATAAAACCCCCAGCCATGTCCCAATACCAAACCCCCTTATTTGTATGATCTGTCCTCATTACAGCCGTCCTACTGCTACTTTCACTGCCAGTCCTAGCAGCAGGCATCACTATGCTACTTACAGACCGAAACTTAAATACGACCTTCTTTGACCCTGCAGGAGGCGGAGACCCTATTTTATATCAGCACCTATTCTGATTCTTCGGACACCCTGAAGTCTACATCCTAATTCTCCCGGGCTTCGGCGTTATCTCTCACATTGTTACATACTACTCAGGCAAAAAAGAACCCTTTGGCTACATAGGAATAGTATGGGCTATAATATCCATTGGTTTCCTAGGGTTTATCGTTTGAGCCCACCATATATTTACAGTAGGCATAGACGTAGACACCCGCGCATACTTCACATCAGCTACAATAATCATTGCCATCCCCACAGGTGTAAAAGTCTTCAGCTGACTAGCCACACTGCACGGCGGTAATATCAAATGATCCCCCGCTATGCTATGAGCCCTAGGTTTCATCTTTCTATTCACAATCGGAGGTCTGACAGGCATTGTATTAGCTAACTCGTCACTAGATATTGTCCTGCACGATACTTACTATGTAGTAGCCCACTTCCACTACGTTCTGTCAATAGGAGCTGTATTTGCCATCATGGGCGGGTTCGCACACTGATTCCCCCTCTTTTCAGGCTATACTCTAGACCCTGTCTGAGCAAAAACACACTTCGCTGTAATATTTGTCGGAGTTAACTTAACATTCTTCCCCCAACACTTCTTAGGCTTATCTGGCATGCCCCGACGTTATTCTGACTACCCTGACGCATACACCACATGAAACACAGTGTCTTCTATGGGATCGTTCATCTCACTAACAGCTGTCATAATCATAATTTTCATAATCTGAGAAGCATTCGCCTCCAAACGAGAAGTGTCAACAGTTGAACTGACAACAACAAATTTAGAATGACTTCACGGCTGCCCTCCCCCCTACCACACATTCGAAGAGCCCGCTTACGTTAAGGCTTAGAACAAGAAAGGAAGGAATCGAACCCCCATTAATTGGTTTCAAGCCAACCACATAGCCTCTATGACTTTCTCAATGAGATATTAGTAAAATTATTACCTAATCTTGTCAAGATTAAATTACGGGCTAAACACCCGTATATCTCCATGGCGTACCCATTTCAAATAGGCTTCCAAGATGCCTCTTCCCCAATCATAGAAGAACTTATACACTTCCACGACCACACACTAATAATTGTTTTCTTAATTAGTACCCTAGTTCTCTATATTATTGCTCTAATACTCTCCACCAAACTTACACACACCAGCACAATAGATGCCCAAGAAGTAGAGACCATCTGAACAATCCTCCCAGCCATCATCCTAATTCTCATCGCCCTACCCTCCCTGCGCATCCTCTATATAATAGACGAAATCAATAACCCGTCTCTAACAGTCAAAACGATAGGACACCAGTGATACTGAAGCTATGAATACACTGACTATGAGGACCTTAGCTTCGACTCCTATATAGTCCCAACATCCGATCTAAAACCAGGAGAGCTGCGATTATTAGAAGTAGACAACCGAGTGGTCCTCCCCATAGAACTCCCCGTACGTATGCTCATCTCATCAGAAGACGTCCTACACTCGTGAGCTGTTCCATCATTAGGTCTAAAAACAGACGCCATCCCTGGTCGACTAAACCAAGCAACGCTCATATCCACTCGCCCTGGTCTGTTCTATGGCCAATGCTCAGAGATCTGTGGGTCAAACCACAGCTTCATGCCAATTGTCCTCGAGCTCGTGCCCTTAAAACATTTCGAAGCCTGATCATCATCAATACTATAAGAACATTATGAAGCTAACTAGCGTTAACCTTTTAAGTTAAAGATTGAAGGCTCAAACCCCTCCATAATGAAATGCCACAACTAGACACCTCAACATGATTTATTACTATTCTCTCCATAATAATCTCACTGTTCTCTCTAATTCAACTTAAATTCCACAAATACACGTATCCCGCAAACCCCACTCCAGCAAGCCTAAAATCAACCAAACAACCCACCCCCTGAGAATCCAAATGAACGAAAATTTATTCTCCTCTTTCATTACCCCTTCAATAATAGGACTACCCATCGTAATCCTCATTATTATGTTCCCAGTTATTTTATTCCCCACCCCCACCCGCCTTATTAACAACCGACTTATTGCAATTCAACAATGATTAGTTCAACTCATCCTGAAACAAATAATACTAATTCACAACCCCAAAGGCCGAACCTGGTCCCTAATACTAATCTCCCTAATTATATTCATTGGTTCAACTAATCTCCTAGGCCTCCTACCCCACTCCTTTACCCCAACCACACAATTGTCCATAAACTTAGGGATAGCTATCCCACTGTGGGCTGGAGCAGTTATTATAGGCTTCCGACACAAAACTAAAGCCTCACTAGCCCATTTCCTACCCCAAGGAACCCCACTCCCACTCATTCCCATACTCGTAATTATCGAAACAATTAGCCTATTTATCCAACCTATAGCCCTTGCTGTACGACTCACCGCCAATATCACCGCAGGACACCTCCTAATGCACCTTATTGGCGGCGCCACCCTAGCCCTAAGCTCCATTAGCCCCACAACTGCCACAATCACATTTATCATCCTTCTTCTGTTGACCGGCTTAGAGTTTGCCGTGGCATTAATCCAAGCCTACGTCTTCACACTCCTAGTAAGCCTATATCTACACGACAATACATAATGACCCACCAAACCCACGCTTACCATATAGTAAACCCCAGCCCGTGACCACTCACTGGAGCTCTCTCCGCCCTCTTAATAACATCCGGTCTAGCAATATGATTTCACTTCCATTCCTTCACCCTCCTATCTATTGGCCTCCTAACTAACACACTTACCATATATCAATGATGACGAGATATTGTACGAGAAGGAACCTTTCAAGGCCACCACACCCCAATCGTACAAAAAGGACTTCGCTATGGAATAATCCTATTCATCCTATCAGAAGTTTTTTTCTTCGCAGGCTTTTTCTGAGCATTTTACCACTCAAGCTTAGCCCCCACACCAGAACTAGGGGGCTGCTGACCGCCCGTAGGTATCACCCCCTTAAACCCCCTAGAAGTCCCCCTCCTAAACACCTCAGTTCTACTAGCCTCAGGTGTATCGATTACTTGGGCACACCATAGCCTCATAGAGGGGAACCGAAAAAATATGCAACAAGCACTACTAATTACTATCCTCCTAGGGGCCTACTTCACCCTACTACAAGCTTCCGAATACTATGAAACATCATTCACAATCTCAGACAGCGTATATGGCTCAACATTCTTCATAGCAACCGGATTCCACGGCCTCCATGTAATTATCGGCTCTACTTTTCTAACCGTGTGCCTACTTCGACAATTCAATTTCCACTTTACATCCAACCACCACTTCGGGTTCGAAGCCGCTGCATGATACTGACATTTCGTTGACGTAGTCTGACTGTTCCTGTATGTCTCAATCTACTGATGAGGTTCATACTTCCTTAGTATAATCAGTACAACTGACTTCCAATCAGTTAGCTCTGGTCACAACCCAGAATGAAGTAATTAACCTAATACTAGCCTTATTTATTAACACCCTAATCCCCATAATCCTAATCACCATCGCATTCTGACTACCACAAACATACTCTTACTCAGAAAAAGCTAGCCCATATGAATGCGGCTTTGATCCAATAGGGTCCGCCCGCCTACCCTTCTCCCTAAAATTCTTCCTTGTAGCCATCACATTCCTGCTCTTCGACCTAGAAATCGCACTCCTCCTGCCCCTCCCGTGAGCCACCCAGACCAAAAACCTAACACTTATGCTCACCATCGCACTGCTCCTCATCTCAATCTTAGCAATAGGCCTAGCCTACGAATGACTACAAAAAGGCCTAGAATGAGTTGAATATGATAATTAGTTTAGGTAAAATAAATGATTTCGACTCATTAGACTATGGACTATCCATAATTATCAATATGTCTATCACCACCTTAAACATCATAGTAGCCTTCATAATAGCCCTAGTCGGCATATTCATTTACCGATCCCACCTCATATCATCCCTACTCTGCCTAGAAGGAATGATGCTATCCTTGTTCATACTGGCCACAATTATCTCACTAAATATAAACTACACCATCTCTTTCATATTCCCAGTAATCCTTCTAGTCTTTGCAGCCTGCGAAGCCGCCGTCGGGCTAGCCTTATTAGTAATAGTGTCCAATACATATGGGATAGACTATGTACACAATCTGAACCTACTGCGATGCTAAAATTAATTCTACCCACAATTATACTCCTCCCCCTCACCTGATGGTCGAAAAACAAAATACTATGAATTAACACCACAACCCACAGCCTCCTAATCAGCCTAGCGGCACTTCTACTAATAAATCAGCCCAACATTCATAGCCTTAATTTCTCCCTCACATTCTCATCCGACCCATTATCCACGCCCCTCCTAATCTTAACATTCTGACTCCTACCCCTGATACTAATTGCCAGCCAAAACCACCTTTCCAAAGAAACCTACCCACGAAAAAAACTATTTATCTCCATATTAATTTCCCTCCAAGTCTTTCTAATTATGACATTCTCAGCCACCGAACTAATATTATTCTACATTCTATTTGAAGCCACCCTTATCCCCACACTCATCATTATCACTCGCTGGGGTAATCAAACAGAACGACTAAATGCAGGAACCTACTTCCTATTCTACACCCTAGTAGGATCCCTCCCCCTCCTAGTAGCCCTGCTCTATGTACACAACACCACAGGAACACTAAACTTTCTAATTATACAGCTTCTAGCTCGCCCACTATCCGATTCTTGATCTAACTCTCTCTTATGGTTAGCCTGTATGATAGCCTTTCTAGTAAAAATACCCCTGTACGGCTTGCATTTATGACTCCCAAAAGCCCATGTAGAAGCCCCTATCGCAGGCTCTATAGTCCTAGCAGCAGTCCTACTAAAACTAGGCGGATACGGCATAATACGCTTAACCCTCATCCTAAGCCCAGTAACAGAGTACATAGCTTACCCCTTCCTCCTCTTGTCACTATGAGGCATAATCATAACAAGCTCTATCTGCTTACGACAAACAGACCTGAAATCCTTAATCGCATACTCATCCGTCAGCCACATGGCACTTGTAATCGTCGCAATTCTAATCCAAACCCCATGAAGCTTTATAGGGGCCACAGCCCTGATAATCGCTCATGGCCTCACCTCATCAATACTATTCTGCTTAGCTAATACTAATTACGAGCGCACTCACAGCCGAACAATAATCTTAGCCCGTGGGCTACAAACTATCCTCCCCCTCATAGCCGCATGATGACTCCTAGCTAGCCTAGCCAACCTGGCACTACCCCCCTCAATCAACCTGATTGGAGAACTGCTCGTGATTATCTCATCATTTTCTTGGTCTAATTTTACAATTATCCTAGCAGGAACTAATATACTAATTACCGCCCTCTACACTCTCTACATACTAACCACAACCCAACGAGGTAAACTCACGTACCACATTAACAACATGACCCCATCATTCACACGTGAACACACCCTTATACTATTACACCTGCTCCCCCTAATCCTCCTATCAATTAATCCTAAGATTATCTTAGGCCTAACATACTGTAAATATAGTTTAAATAAAACACTAGATTGTGAATCTAACAACAGAGGCTAACACCCTCTTATTTACCGAGGAAGAATGCAAGAACTGCTAACTCCTGCTACCATATATAACAGTATGGCTTCCTCAGCTTTTAAAGGATGGTAGTTATCCGTTGGTCTTAGGAACCAAAAAATTGGTGCAACTCCAAATAAAAGCAATTAACCTACTCTCAACTTTCTCTGCCCTAACAATCCTAATCCTTACAGCACCCATTATAATATCACTTACCAACTTTTACTTTCACCCCAACTTTCCTACTTATGTAAAAAACTCAGTCTCACTTGCCTTCACTATCAGCCTAATCCCAACAATCATATTCCTATACTCAAACCAAGAAACAATATTATCAAGCTGACACTGAACAACCATCAACACCATAAAACTCTCTATAAGCCTAAAACTAGATTTCTTCTCCATACTATTTACCCCCGTCGCATTATTTGTTACATGATCCATTATAGAGTTCTCCCTATGATACATACACTCGGACCCTAACATCAATCGATTTTTCAAATATCTACTAATATTCCTAATCACCATAATAATCTTAGTCACAGCTAACAATCTGTTTCAACTCTTTATCGGCTGAGAAGGGGTAGGCATCATATCATTTCTCTTAATTGGCTGATGGTACGGACGAACAGACGCCAACACCGCAGCCCTACAAGCTATTCTATACAACCGAATCGGCGACATTGGCTTCGTGCTGTCCATGGCATGATTCCTCACTCATATAAACACATGAGAACTACAACAGATCTTTATACTAGAACAGACCAACCTCACCCTACCACTTATAGGCTTAATCCTGGCAGCCGCAGGAAAATCAGCTCAATTCGGCCTCCACCCATGACTACCAGCAGCAATAGAAGGCCCAACCCCCGTCTCAGCCCTACTGCACTCCAGCACTATGGTAGTCGCAGGGGTTTTTCTACTAATCCGATTTTACCCAATCCTAGAATCCAACAAACTAGCCCAATCCACAATCCTATGCCTAGGGGCTATAACTACACTATTCACAGCCCTATGCGCCCTGACCCAAAACGACATTAAAAAAATCATCGCATTCTCCACCTCCAGCCAATTAGGCCTGATAATAGTAACCATTGGAGTCAACCAACCCCACCTAGCTTTCCTCCACATCTGCACCCACGCATTCTTCAAAGCCATGCTCTTTATATGCTCCGGATCAATTATCCATAGCCTCAATGATGAACAAGACATTCGAAAAATAGGAGGACTATTCAAAACACTACCATTCACATCATCAGCACTAGCTATCGGCAGCCTAGCATTGACAGGTATGCCTTTCCTAACAGGATTCTACTCAAAAGACCTAATCATCGAAGCAGTCAATACGTCGTATACAAACGCCTGGGCCCTGTTGTTAACTCTCATTGCCACCTCTTTAACAGCCATCTACAGCACCCGAATCATTTTCTTCGCCCTACTAAACCAACCTCGCTTCCCACCCATAATTTCCATTAACGAAAACAACTCCCCCCTGATAAACTCAATCAAACGCCTCGCCCTAGGGAGCATTTTCGCAGGCTTTCTCATTTCAAATTACATTCAACCCCACACAGTACCCCCAATAACCATGCCACTCTACATAAAAATAGCAGCCCTAATAGTCACCATCCTAGGCTTCATATTAGCCATAGAACTCAACCAACTAACATTAAACCTAAAACTAAGCCCGCACACTAAAACATTTTACTTCTCCAATCTTCTAGGCTTCTTCCCAACAACAATACACCGCCTAATTCCCCACGCCAGCCTTCTATTTAGCCTCAACACCGCAACAATTAACCTAGACATAACCTGGACTGAAAAAGCAATTCCAAAAACAATCGCCGCTATCCAAGTAAGTATGGCCTCACTAGTCTCAACACAAAAAGGACTGATTAAACTTTACTTTCTAGCATCTCTAATTTCAATTGTACTAGCCATCTTCATCTTCGTCTAAACCCCCGAGTAATCTCAATCACAATAAAAATACTAACAAACAACATCCAACCTGCCAACAATATAAACCACCCACCACTGCCGTATAAAGAAGCCACTCCCATAGAATCCTCCCGAACATAACCCCCCTCCTCACCCCCAAACAAACCTAAAATTTCAGAACCCTTCAACTCTAAACCCCAACCAACGACTCCATCCCCCACAAACAAGCCCACCAGTACCAACTCCATTACCAACCCCGCAACCAACGCCCCTAAAACCGCCACATTGGACCCCCAAGTTTCAGGATACTCCTCCGTAGCCATAGCAGTAGTATACCCAAATACAACCAACATACCCCCCAGATATACTAAGAATATTATCAACCCCAAGAATGTCGCCCCATAACTTAAAATAATCCCACAACCCACACCCCCGCTTACAATCAGCCCCAAGCCACCATAAATGGGGGACGGCTTAGACGAAAACCCCACAAAGCCTGCAACAAACAACACACTCAACAACAGTACATAATATGTCATAATTCCCGCATGGACTCTAACCATGACCAGTGATATGAAAAACCACCGTTGTAGTTCAACTACAAGAACATAATGACCAACATCCGAAAAACCCACCCTCTAATAAAAATCGTCAACCACTCCTTCATTGATCTCCCAGCACCATCAAACATCTCCGCATGATGAAACTTTGGGTCACTCCTAGGTCTATGCCTGGGCATTCAAATTATCACAGGCCTATTCCTAGCCATACACTACACATCAGACACACTCACCGCATTTTCATCAGTCACCCACATCTGCCGAGACGTAAACTACGGCTGAATCATCCGCTACATACACGCCAACGGCGCATCAATATTCTTTATCTGCTTATTCCTACACGTAGGCCGAGGCATTTACTACGGATCCTACACCTACTCAGAAACGTGAAATATTGGAATCCTACTATTATTCACAGTCATAGCAACAGCCTTCATGGGCTACGTCCTACCCTGGGGACAGATATCATTCTGAGGGGCAACCGTAATCACCAACCTCCTATCAGCAATCCCCTACATTGGCACAGACCTCGTCCAATGAATCTGAGGTGGCTTCTCAGTAGACAAAGCCACACTGACCCGATTCTTTGCCTTCCACTTCATCCTCCCATTCGTTATCGCAGCCTTAGTACTAGTTCACCTGCTATTCCTCCACGAAACAGGCTCAAACAACCCCACAGGCATCATTTCCGACGCAGATAAAATCCCCTTCCACCCCTACTACACCATCAAAGACGCCCTTGGCTTCCTACTACTAATCTCCCTACTCCTCTCCCTAGTTCTATTCCACCCCGACCTACTAGGAGACCCAGACAACTACACCCCCGCCAACCCGCTCAACACACCACCACACATCAAGCCAGAGTGGTACTTCCTATTTGCCTACGCCATCCTCCGCTCTATCCCCAACAAACTAGGAGGTGTTTTAGCCCTAGTCCTTTCAATCGCCATCCTAGCCGCCATACCCTTTCTCCACACATCAAAGCAACGCAGCATGATATTCCGGCCAATAAGTCAAACCCTCTTCTGAATTCTTGTAGCTGACCTACTCACACTCACATGGATCGGAGGACAACCCGTTGAGCACCCATTCATCATCATCGGCCAACTAGCATCATTTCTCTACTTCCTCCTAATCCTTGCCCTCATGCCAATCTGCAGCTTAATCGAGAATAAGCTACTCAAATGAAGGCCCTTGTAGTATAAACATTACCCCGGTCTTGTAAACCAGAAATGAGGTATAAACCCCTCCCAGGGCATCAAAGAGGAGACCTGACGTCCCACTATCAGCACCCAAAGCTGAAATTCTTCTTAAACTACTCTCTGTATTTAAAAACCACACAACAAGGCGCACATATGCGCCTTATGTACATCGTGCATTTAATGCACCTCCCCATTAATAATGGTACAGTACATACAATCCATAAAGTACATAGCACATTCATGTTTAATCGTACATTAACCTACCTTCCACATGCATATCTAACCATACATCAAACACATAATCAGACATAAGACATAACTCACTCAACCAACTACAAACCCAGATCAATACGAATATCCACAAACAACCATACATCATTAATCGGACATAGCACATTCATTCCTTAATCGTACATAGACCATTACACCCAAACTTACATCCCCCCACCAAACCATGACTATCCCCCTCCCCTAGTGGTCCCTTGATCTACCATCCTCCGTGAAACCAGCAACCCGCCCAATACGGATCCCCCTTCTCGCTCTGCGCCCATAACACTTGGGGGTCGCTAAACTCACACTATAACTGACATCTGGTTCTTACTTCAGGGCCATAACACCCAAAATCGCCCACACGTTCCCCTTAAATAAGACATCTCGATGGACTAATGACTAATCAGCCCATGCTCACACATAACTGTGGTGTCATGCATTTGGTATTTTTATTTTTTGGGGTATGCTTGGACTCACCATGGCCGCGGTGGGCCATAAATCAGACCTAAAATAGTAGCCGAGCACCTCGATGTACCTTCTCCACCCTCATAATTATGAGCCGGGACATTCATTCCATGCACTACGGACATAACAATTACCCATACAGCAAACTCAACTATAAACATCCACCTCACTACGGCTGATCCTAGTCCATTATCAGAGTTAATGGTCGCAGGACATGCCACGCGTGTACGTGTACGTGTACGTGTACGTGTACGTGTACGTGTACGTGTACGTGTACGTGTACGTGTACGTGTACGTGTACGTGTACGTGTACGTGTACGTGTACGTGTACGTGTACGTGTACGTGTGCGTGTGCTTGATATAATAACTGAAATTACCTCAGCAAACCCCCCCCTACCCCCCCCATTGAAGTTGCACTAACAAGTTCCTATTGACTTACAGGAACACCTGAATAAGCTTAACGCCTCGCCAAACCCCAAAAACAAGGCTCTTATCCAGTATAGGCAACACAGGGTACAATGCAACCCAACCGCTACTCCTACTCAACCCCCACCCAAATGACTTACACAACCCAGCGACACTTTTACAAAAAAATTAGGCTTAATGAACTAAAAATTTTAATTTTTATTTTATGGTTACTAATTGGTCGCCACAATACTGACATAGCACTCAAAAAGTCATTTCTCTTTTGGCGGGCTAGGCCCGCCTAGGCCGCCATCCCCACCCAAATGACTTACACAACCCAGCGACACTTTTACAAAAAAATTAGGCTTAATGAACTAAAAATTTTAATTTTTATTTTATGGTTACTAATTGGTCGCCACAATACTGACATAGCACTCAAGCTAAAACAACGTTTTAACCCA